TTGTTAAGTGTATACGCACTTTCTATGATAAATTATATAGAGATAGTGGTTGTCTAACGAGAGACTATGCAATACTAAGATCTTGACTCGGACGAGTCACATATTGGGCAGTTTGGTTTATAATTTGAGAAAGGCGATTTATGCTTTATCGACTTATTTCATATCATGGTTTGGGCGTTCAAAATCAGTGAGACTTCCTCTTCCTTATTAGTAAAAGTAAAGGAATTAGAATCCTAAGATAAGAATTATTTCAGATTGATCGGAACAAATAGATGTAGCAAATTGGGTGTTATGTCAATTCCATACAATATAATATATGGAATTAATATACACATATATGAAGTATGAAGAGAATATTGTAGATTGATCTATAGAAACTTAAGCCTTTAATCTTTATTCTAAATTACAACTTTATAGACATAGATTAAGAGATAGATAGTATGGTAGAAAGAAATAGATGAATCTTTCTTTCTACCATACTATCTATCTCTTATAATTAGAATACTGCCGATTATAGTCCACTCATTTCATTTAAGTTAAGACGTGAAATTGGAATCCTTTTCATTTGACTTCGTCCATTTTTGAAAAGAACTCAAAATGAAAGTTCCATTCAAATTCATTTGAAAATTCAATTGAATTAATCATTTTGACTAACTGTTTTTACGTAAATGATAAGTAGAAAGGCGGTAGGAACTAGAATGAATAGTGCAGTAGCAATAAATGCAAGAATATTGACTTCCATAATCTCATAGGTTTTTTTACTTCGCAATAACTCGGGATTTAATCCCCTAGAGATGATAAATCTTTCGTCTGTAAATTCAATGAATGAATTACCTCTCGATGATCTTGAATCGGATCAATATCATGAATAACAATATCTGATCTATCAAATCAACCCGTCGTCGAGACTTGAATAGTATAACATAGGAAATTCTTTTATCCATACCGAATACAGATTTCTATTCCTGACCCAATCAATCCAAAATTCCTTTATTTATCATCCGTTTCCTTGTTTTTTTCTATAACCTACCTTTCGTCTTCCTTGGACAATCATCTGATAAAGGATGATCAAATTGCCTTTCCACTTCGATTAATTACATAGTTACAAACCTAAACAAACAAGAAAAGCGAAATGGAAAAAATAATAAATAAAGACTCCTTTTTGCTTTGGGAATGAAAGTATGCCCCCCGACACCCTTTACTAGTTCATAGAAAGGGAAAAATGAATTGATGTATTTATTGGATATTGTATCCGTCGGGACTGGCGGGGCTCGAACCCGCAGCTTCCGCCTTGACAGGGCGGTGCTCTGACCAATTGAACTACAATCCCAGGGAAATAAGGGATCTCGCAGAAAATTTGATTCTTTTTTATCTTCGTATGGGGTATTTCTGAAGAACAAGGGGGGTTATACTATCTCATGATAGATTGGTGAATTATTGGGCCGAGCTGGATTTGAACCAGCGTAGACATATTGCCAACGAATTTACAGTCCGTCCCCATTAACCGCTCGGGCATCGACCCAGGAAGAATCAATTTTAGGCTTATTGTTAATACATGATCAACTTCCTTTCGTAGTACCCTACCCCCAGGGGAATTCGAATCCCCGCTGCCTCCTTGAAAGAGAGATGTCCTAAACCACTAGACGATGGGGGCCAACTTGCTCAACCGCCCTCATACTATAATAATAGTATGATCCGTTTTTTGAAATTGTCAATATAATGGAATGATATGATTAGATCCGAGGGATCTTTCCGTTTTTCAGAATTATATAGAATTTTTGGATTCGTCATTCATATTCATGAATCGTTCAGTAGAATCGACATTCTCTATATAAATCTACTAAAATAAATCTAGTAACTAGCAAGCGAGATCAAGAAGTTATCAAAATTTTATCTAAGACTTTAGTTCAAGGGGACAAGTAGAATCTATTCATCACATGATTCAATGAAATATCTTGCAATTTTTTTTATGTTGAATTGGTAAGTGTACATGTATGTTATGTATCAATCAAGTGCATTTTGTTTTGATAGGGATCATCTCAATAAAATAAATTAGGGCCGATCTTGAAACAATTCATTTTACCCTAGACTTGCTAGGCAAATCCATTTGATTATTCAAAAATAAGTCACTAGCCACTATGAATCTACTGCATATACTTATATATATATAATATGTGCATATAGAGATTTTATCTACATAGTAACCCGTTCGGGAATTAAATCAAATAAGCCCTTTTAACTCAGTGGTAGAGTAACGCCATGGTAAGGCGTAAGTCATCGGTTCAAATCCGATAAGGGGCTTTTATTTTTTTCATAAAAGTCCAGTCATTGTATTCAGAAAATAGAGATATTTATTTTGTTTTTATTTGGAATACAAAAGGAACTAACCGGATAATACGTTATCATTATACCGAGTTAGATTATAGTAGTTCTAGTTAGAAAGTGGAACATTTGTTCGATAAATTTTCATGATTATGAATAATCATAAGCCGCCTCTTGA